AGAACAAAAAAAGGCCCAGCCGGGTATGAACTAGGCTGGGCCTTTAAAATAAAAGAATAACTTTTCTTTTGAATGTAATCAAATATGAATTTAATAATTTAATATTTTAGAATCTTTTTTTTTTTATCGAATTCATATGGAATAAAAAAAAAATAGAATTAGAAAACGGATGATAATAGTTGTATATTATTTATGTATATAGTTTATATATGTGATAATAAATATGTGATAATAAATGGAAAAAAAAATCAAACTAAAAAAAGAAAGAAATAATTTGTTCAATCTTTAGGTTTTTATTGTGTAATGGTGTAATGTAAGAAATGAATTTTCTTTTTTCAATTGGGAGAGATGGCTGAGTGGACTAAAGCGTCGGATTGCTAATCCGTTGTACGAGTTTTTTGTACCGAGGGTTCGAATCCCTCTCTTTCCGTTGAAGTTTATTATTTGTATTATTAAGTATTTGATTTAGATTTCTTTTTTTTCTCAAAACGATTTGATAAGTTCAAAAAAAAAGTTCAAAATCAAATGAAATGTAAAAAAAAATGTGGATAAATACCTAATAACATTTCAAAATCAAGCAAGGAAAACAAAAACTTTTCTTTCTTTTTTATTCTTCACGTCCAGGATTACGTCCTGGATCATTTGATAGAAATCCAAAGATGAAGAGAGAAACAAAGAAAATCACTACTGTGTAAACAAAGAGTTTTAAAGTAAGCATTACAAAATCTCCAAGGTTAAAAAAAAAAGAAAATAGATTCTCCATTTTTTTATACTACATATCCTATTTTTAAAATAAAAAAAAAATGAAGTGGTTTCTTTTATTAAATTAAAAATAAACGAAGGAATTTGGACAAATTCATTTTTCATTTTTAATTAACATTCAGAGTCGAATATTTGATTACCAAACATTTTTTATCCATAAATCTCTAATTTCTTCTAATTAGAGTTGACTCCAATTCAAATTCTAATAGGATCTTTAAATGGAAAAAAATGTGATATAAAATCATAATTAAGAAATGAAAAAATGAAATAAGGTAATGTATATTTTTTTAATTTACATAAGAATTTCAATGTTTGAATCGTTGGTTTCACTCTCGAATACTTAATCTGATGAGATCCTTTTTTTTTAATTATTCTCGAATAATCATCAATTTTTTATAGGATAGTCTTCAAGATTTCATCGAAAACTGACAGCAGCTTGCCAAACAAAGGCTAAGAGAAGAAAGAGCACAGGAATGACTGGCATAAAATCTACGATTGGACTCAAAAAAGCATAGGCTTCTGGCAATTTTGCCGAGAACAAACTACTTGAATAAAAGGTAGAGTTAAAACAGATACAGATCAAACTAAAGATATTAAGCATAAGAAACATTTTTATCTTGAAGATAATTTGATTTTTGTTTTGGTTTGAGGAAATGAATCTATTCTATATATAATCTATTACAATGAATATTATTATTTAATATTTGAGTTTATATTCTAAATTAGATTTAATTATATTTAAATTATATTTAGAAGTTTGCTTTGCAATAAAGAATTTATTAATTATTAGAATCTAATCTAATGGATACGTAATTTATTTTAATCTATTTTATCGAAAATGATTATGTTTCATAAAATAAATAGGTTATTTTGAATAATAAGATAAATAGATTGAATTTTCAAAGAAAATAAAGAAGATTAAAGAAAGTATACTAATGTGAAATTGAACGTTTTCATCAATCAAAATAGATCAAAATAGATATATATACAAATAATATAGAAAATAGAAAAGAATATATATATCTATTATATATAAAGAATTATATAATCAATTATATAATATATAATAGAATATGAATATTTGATAATAAGATTATATCATTTTCTTTTTTATTCAAAATGAAAAAGAAAAAAGAGAATCAATAAAGATCCATTAAGAATCATAAAATGAATATTAATTCATAAAATATAAAAATCAAATTGACTAAAAATCGAAGTTAGAAAAAAATGATTTTTTTAATCACTTAATCTAAAATCTTTGAATTCTAAAACCAAAAGAGAAAAGATAAGAGAAGAAATCATACTTTCATCAAATATCTTAATTCAATTAGATAGAATGATCAATAAATTCAATTGGAAATTTTATTGGATTTGATACTTGCAATAAAAGAAATAGAAAATAGAATATATTCTGTATATATATTGGCTTGAATTGACGCACAACCTAAAACAATAATATTTTTGATTCGTGTTGAATGGAAATAGAAATGGGGCGTAGCCAAGCGGTAAGGCAACGGGTTTTGGTCCCGCTATTCGGAGGTTCGAATCCTTCCGTCCCAGAGTATACTAATTTGAATTCTTTATGATTTCTGAATTCAAAATACGAAGTTAGTTTCTTAGTTTCATTCATATTAATGAATGAAATTGAAATTCATTCCATTCATGAAATGAACCATTATCCATCAATCAAGTACAAGTATATAATAAAACGAATACAAATTCAGTAAGGTTTAAAACTACGATCAAAAATAGTAAAAATAACATAATTTGATCGACCTGTTGTATGTTTATCTATTCTAGAAGAATAGGAAAGCCTAGTATATTTAAAAAATTGAAAATGAAAATAGGATCATTTTTTTTTTCCATTCAATCAAATTTTCAATAAAAAAAAAGAAAATAAAGAAGAATTCAATGAATCCTTTTTGATTCTTTAACAACTCTAAACAATTCTAAACAATTTATATTGACAACAACTTATCAAACAAATATAATCCGAACGTAGATCCATATATCTATGAATCCTTTTTTCATAGGATTTTTTTCATTTTCAAATAAAATGAAAACATTCAAATTAGAATCTTAAGAATATTAGTAAGAATATTAGAATGATGTAAATATTAGTAAGAATATTAGAATGATGTATTTATTGGATTTGTTTTGATACAATCCATTGTATCTACATAGAATAATTCTTATTCTTAGTTAATTCTTATTTTTTAGTTAATATTAATATATAATTTCAATGTATAATATTCATATTATTCAGATGAATATTTTATTTATTCATAATATGAATAACATAATAGAATATGAATAATGAAATAGTATAAAGAAATATTCAAAATAAATAAATAAAAATAATAAGGGTTGCTAACTCAACGGTAGAGTACTCGGCTTTTAAGTGCGGCTAGTGTCTTTTACACATTTGTATGAAGTCAAAAATTCGTCAATACCCATCGGTAAGGGTTGCAAGACCACGACTGATCCTGAGAGGAATGAATGGAAAAAATAGCATGTCGTATTCATATTAATGGGCAATTCTAAGAATATGAATATTTAATTCTTACCGAATTGATCCAAAACCTTTTTTGAATTCTTAAAAAAAATGAGTTCAAAATTTGGTCGAGCACATACATGGATAGAATCTTATGATTCTACTCTTTGAGTGTATTACATTAAAAAAAAATAAAAAGAAACGAGCTTCTTTTCATAATTTGAGAATGATTTCCCGATCTAGTTATATGTTAAAAATATATTAGTATCTGATGCGGGAAAATATTTTCCCATGAATTATCTATTTTTTTTAAAAAAATAAAAAGAAACGAGCTTCTTTTCATAATTTGAGAATGATTTCCCGATCTAGTTATATGTTAAAAATATATTAGTATCTGATGCGGGAAAATATTTTCCCATGAATTATCTATTTTTTTTTATGAGTCCTAACTATTAGCTATTCTCCATTATAGAATAGAAATCAATGTGTAGAAGAAGCAGTATATTGATAAAAAGATTTTTTCCAAAATCAAAAGAGCGATTGCGTTTCAAAAAATAAAGGATTTCTAACTCCCTTTTCATTTCTATTTCTAATATAATGAACATCAAAAATGATATGGAAAGCTAACGGATGAGAATCTTTTACTTAGTCTACTTTTTTTTTTGCGATTGCGTTTCAAAAAATAAAGGATTTCTAACTCCCTTTTCATTTCTATTTCTAATATAATGAACATCAAAAATGATATGGAAAGCTAACGGATGAGAATCTTTTACTTAGTCTACTTTTTTTTTCCGAGGTATTTATTATCATTTTATTATTATAACTAGAATAAAATACCTTGTTTTAACTGTATCGCACTATGTATCATTTGATAACACACGAAAAGAAATCCATTACTACTTTGATTTTTGTTTACGTTTTCCATTAAAATGGAGGAATTTAAAAAATATTTAAAATATTTAGAATTACATAGATCTTGGAAATATAACTTCCTATATCCACTTCTTTTTCGGGAGTATATTTATGCACTTGCTCACGATCATGGTTTCCATAAATTTATTTTTTTTGAAAATGTAGGTTATCAAAAAAAATATAGTTTCTTAGTTGTAAAACGTTTAATTCTTCGAATGTCTCAACAGAATCACTTGTGGATTCCTTCTAATAATTCAAATCCAATTTTATTGTTTGGACACAACAAGAATTATTATTCTCAAATGATGTCAGAGGGATTTGCGGTCGTTTTGGAAATTCCATTTTCTCTACGATTTTTAGATTCTTTAGAAAAGAAAAAAAAATCTTATACTTATAATTTACAATCAATTCATTCGATATTTCCTTTTTTAGAGGACAACTTCTCACATTTAAATTATGTATCAGATGTATTAATACCTTATCCCATTCATCCGGAAATATTGGTTCAAATTCTTCGTGACTGGTTGAAAGATGCCTCCTCTTTGCATTTATTACGACTTGTTCTTCATCAGTATTCAAGTTTGAATAGTCTTATTACCTACAATAAATCGATTTCTAGTTTTTCAAAACAGAATCTAAGATTCTTCTTTTTCCTATATAATTCTTATGTATGTGAATGCGAATCTATTTTGAAATTTATATGTAACCAATCTTCTCATTTACGGTCAAAATCTTATGGTATCTTTATTGAGCGAATAGATTTCTATCAGAAAATAGAACATCTTGTAGAACTCTTTGCTAATGATTTTCAAGTAAGCTTATGGTTGTGCAA